GAAAATCATACAATTACCTCATGGGGAGTTAGCCGCACCCACGAATGATATAAATACTACTGTTGCTTTGGCTTTACTCACGTCAGTGGCATATTTCTATGCGGGTCTTACCAAAAAGGGATTGGGTTATTTCGGTAAATATATTCAACCAACCCCAATCCTTTTACCCATTAACATCTTAGAAGATTTCACAAAGCCTTTATCACTTAGTTTTCGACTTTTCGGAAATATATTAGCTGATGAATTAGTAGTTGTTGTTCTTGTTTCTTTAGTACCCTTAGTGGTTCCTATACCTGTCATGTTCCTTGGATTATTTACAAGTGGTATTCAAGCTCTGATTTTTGCAACTTTAGCCGCGGCTTATATAGGGGAATCCATGGAGGGCCATCATTGACTAGTTTTTGAAAGATTCTTTTTTAGCTTATCCCAAGGTAATGTATGCGTGGCTCAAAAAAAATCTAATCTAATTAGGAAATCTAAATATACAACTCACTATATACAATATACAATCTAGAGTAATAGCCAAAGATATTAGAGTAGAGAGTTGTAAAAAAAAAAGGGGGAAAGAGATCTAAAAGATCTTTTTCCTAAAATTCTTGGTTGATCCACTTATATTATACCATTCTCTCCTGAATAGATATTCATTTTATATTGCTGGTCGGCCAATCCTAATATTTACTATTCGGAATCAGAATTTGAATAAGAATTCTTGTGGTTTACGAAGTGTGAGTAAAAAAAGAGGGGTGCTCTATAGAAGGATTCCCCTTTCAGTTGATTTTCTTCAGCGATTGACCAAAATAAAATTTTCAGAAATAATAAATTGCGTGAACTTAGATCAATCAAATAATGATATTTCTATCCACTGATTCGGCCTAAGCAATTTGTCTATTTAGATTGTATCCATGCGGGAGAATGATAAAGAAAGGGGAAGAAGTATTTACAAACAAAAAAGGGATTCATAAAAAATAGGGTGATTCGGATCGGAGAGGGAGGTTTTACTAGGTATATTATATGTAAAAAAGCGCTATGCTATAAGTCAACTTGTTTTTCGACGCATAATTCTCGAATTCGGTTGAATTTAAGATGAATGAAGAGTTGGTTTACGTTATGGAAGAAAGACGTGTATAGGTGATTGATATTAAATATTGACTAGTTATATATGAACTAAAGAGATATTCAATTTGCCCTACTACTATAAATTTGATGGCTATTCCAATAGAAGTCTTTCCGTATCCTCTGGGACTGTGAGTTCAATGAATAAACAGATGAAATCAAGAAAAAAATCGAAGAATTCAAAGAATGGTTCGGAACAAAGAAATGGACGGACGAAAGTCGTACGGATTCGCAAAGACTTTGTCGATAGGAACTAAAAAAGAGATATCGAAGTAAAGTAGTTTTGATCCTTGAATAAGATTATTACTTCAATTTGAAGTTTGTAGTGACTTCGACTGGATGAATTGTAGCGATGTAATATTAAGTTAGAATTCATCGGCTGACTGTATCATTAACCATTTTTTTTTGTATGAGGAACTTATCATGAATCCACTGATTTCTGCCGCTTCCGTTATTGCTGCTGGATTGGCTGTAGGGCTTGCTTCTATTGGACCTGGAGTTGGTCAAGGTACTGCTGCAGGCCAAGCTGTAGAAGGTATCGCGAGACAGCCTGAGGCGGAGGGAAAAATACGAGGTACTTTATTGCTTAGTCTAGCTTTTATGGAAGCTTTAACAATTTATGGCCTGGTTGTAGCATTAGCACTTTTATTTGCGAATCCTTTTGTTTAATCTTATAAATTCGAAAAAGCAATAACCCACGGGAAGGGTTGATTTGTGGATGAGGAATTAGCATACTCACTCGCTTTCATCCTTTCCGTTCGTAGTCTAAGGAACCCCTTTTATATTTTTTAGGAAGGGTTTTAAATAAAGATAAATAAAGAAGGGGGTAATTCACCATTTCTAAATCGAATCTTTTTTGGCTCTATTTAGAAATAGTAAAATATATATATATATATCAAATATATCAAAGGGGGGGGCGGGGCGATACAAAAAGAACTCTGTTCTTTTTTTTTTTTTAGTCTATCTATAAGAGGAGATCATATGAAAAATGTAACCGATTCTTTCGTTTCTTTAGGCCACTGGCCATCCGCCGGGAGTTTCGGGTTTAATACCGATATTTTAGCAACAAATCTAATAAATCTAAGTGTAGTGCTTGGGGTATTGGTTTTTTTTGGAAAGGGAGTGTGTGCGAGTTGTTTATTTCAAGAATAGGCTGGATCCAACCAGCTGTACTTTTTTTGTTATAACTAGGAAAAGTAGGTACATTATCTCACGAATGACTTCTGAATAAAGAAATCATATGCAAGAACCATAGCATTTCGTTATTCGTTGGTAAATCTGCTTTGATTCTCTATCAACCAAAAATGTGGGACCATTAACTATGGTTAAAGCTAAATCATTTGAAGTCCAGACGCGGCATGGTACTCTTTCTACCACAATATGAATA